ACGCAACGATGATTGTTTTCTACTAATCACAAAGACATTGGTACATTATATTTTATCTTCGGAGCTTGAGCTGGTATAGTAGGTACAGCTCTTAGTTTAATTATTCGAGCAGAATTGGGTCAACCAGGCAGTTTGATTGGAGACGATCAAATTTACAATGTAGTTGTAACTGCTCACGCATTTGTTATAATTTTCTTCATAGTCATGCCAATTATAATTGGAGGGTTCGGAAATTGACTTGTTCCATTAATATTAGGAGCCCCTGATATGGCTTTCCCCCGAATGAATAATATGAGATTCTGACTTTTACCCCCTTCTTTAACTCTTCTTCTGTCTAGAGGAATAGTAGAAAGAGGGGTGGGGACAGGATGGACCGTTTACCCTCCACTTGCTGCCGGAATTGCCCACGCAGGTGCTTCAGTAGATATAGGAATCTTTTCCCTTCACTTGGCAGGTGTGTCATCAATTTTAGGGGCTGTTAATTTTATAACAACAGTAATTAATATACGAGCTTCTGGGATAACTATAGACCGTATACCTTTATTTGTATGGTCAGTTTTTATTACTGCTTTACTATTACTTTTATCTTTACCAGTTCTCGCAGGAGCAATCACAATACTTTTAACCGACCGGAACCTTAATACTTCTTTCTTTGATCCCGCAGGAGGGGGGGACCCTATTCTTTACCAACACTTATTTTGATTTTTTGGTCATCCAGAAGTTTACATTTTAATTCTTCCTGCTTTTGGTATAATTTCTCATATTATTAGCCAAGAATCCGGCAAAAAAGAAGCATTTGGAACTTTAGGTATAATTTACGCAATACTAGCAATTGGAATTTTAGGATTTGTAGTTTGAGCTCACCATATATTTACAGTAGGTATAGACGTAGATACACGGGCTTATTTTACTTCTGCTACTATAATTATTGCCGTCCCTACTGGAATTAAAATTTTTAGATGATTAGGAACTTTACACGGCACTAAATTAAATTATAGCCCTTCGCTTCTTTGGGCCCTGGGATTTGTCTTCTTATTTACTGTAGGTGGTTTAACAGGAGTCGTTTTGGCTAACTCGTCTCTTGATATTATTCTTCATGATACTTATTATGTAGTAGCTCATTTTCACTACGTACTTTCAATAGGAGCTGTATTTGGAATTTTTGCTGGAATCGCTCATTGATTCCCTCTATTTACGGGCCTTACATTGAACCCTAAATGACTAAAAATCCACTTTATTACTATGTTTATTGGAGTAAATATTACATTTTTTCCCCAACATTTTCTAGGTTTAAGTGGTATACCACGACGATACTCAGATTATCCTGATGTGTATACAACTTGAAACGTTGTATCTTCAATCGGATCTACAATTTCTCTTATTGCTGTTTTAGGCCTTATTTTAATTGTATGAGAAGCTTTAACCTCTGCTCGACCCGTTATATTCTCTTTGTTTCTTCCTACTTCTATTGAATGACAACATAGTCTTCCCCCGGCGGATCACAGATATATAGAAATTCCCCTTGTCTCTAATTTCTAAAATGGCAGATAGATGCATAGGATTTAAGCTCCTACCAGGAAGATTGATCTTCTTTTAGAACCAATTTATGGCAACATGAAGTCAACTAGGTTTCCAAGATAGAGTCTCTCCTCTTATAGAACAATTAATTTTTTTCCACGACCACGCTATAGTGGTACTTATTCTTATTACTACATTAGTAGGCTATATGATAGCATCTCTTTTTTATAATAAATTTACAAACCGATTTTTATTAGAAGGCCAAACAATTGAAATTATTTGAACCGTCTTACCGGCTATTATTTTAATTTTTATCGCCCTTCCTTCCCTTCGGCTTTTATATCTTTTAGATGAAGTAAACAACCCTAGACTTACACTTAAAGCAATTGGCCATCAATGGTACTGAAGATACGAGTACTCAGACTTTTTACAAGTTGAGTTTGATTCTTATATAATTCCCACTAATGAGCTCTCAACAGACGGATTTCGTTTATTAGATGTAGACAACCGAACTGTTCTACCCATGGGGACCCAAATTCGTGTACTTGTTTCAGCGGCTGATGTTATTCACTCATGAACAGTCCCTGCTTTAGGTGTAAAAGCAGACGCAATTCCTGGGCGCTTAAACCAAGTTAGTTTCTTGATGAACCGTCCTGGTTTATTTTATGGACAATGTTCGGAGATTTGCGGCGCTAATCATAGTTTTATGCCTATTGTTATTGAAAGAGTATCTGTTAATTCTTTTTTAAATTGAGTCTCATCCGCAAGAGAAGTTTCATTGAATGTCTGAAAGTAAGTCTAAGTCTTTTAAACTTATAATGGTAGTTTACGCCTACCTTCAATGACGTAAGAAAAATTAGTTAAATAAATAACATAAGCCTGTCACGCTTGAATTATCTCTTAGATTATTTTTCTCATCCCTCAAATAGCCCCTCTTTTATGACTAAATTTATTTTTTTTGTTTTGTGCAACGTTTTTAGGCTTTCTTATCATTAATTTTTTTATTAAAGTTCCCCTTCGAGTATCAAAATTTACTCCTTCTTTTAAAGTTAACCAACTAGATTGAAAATGATAGCAAACTTATTTTCTACTTTTGACCCTTCTTCTAGTATTATATCTTTATCGTTAAACTGACTCTCAACTTTTTTAGGAGTTTTATTTTTGCCGATATTATTCTGAGCTATACCTTCTCGGTGGTCACTTTTATGACACAAAGTAACTTCGACTCTTCACTCAGAATTTAAAATTCTTTTAGGTAGTGCTCATTTTGGATCAACGCTTCTTTTTATCTCTTTATTTAGACTCATCGTATTTAACAATTTTTTAGGTCTTTTACCTTATATTTTTACAAGAACTAGACACCTAGTTATGACCTTGTCTTTAGCTCTTCCGCTGTGAATTGCTTTTATATTATTTGGATGAATCAACCGAACTCAACACATGTTTGCTCACTTAGTACCTCAAGGAACCCCTGGGCCTCTTATGCCGTTTATAGTGCTAATTGAAACGATTAGTAATATTATTCGACCAGGTACATTAGCAGTTCGATTAGCAGCCAACATAATTGCAGGACATTTAATCTTAACCTTGTTGGGCAACACCGGCCCTTCCCTCTCAACTTCTATTCTAACCTTTTTAATTTTAAGACAGATTTTATTGTTAATGTTAGAGTCTGCTGTTGCAGTAATTCAATCGTATGTATTCGCAGTTCTTAGTACCCTTTATGCAAGAGAAATTACATAATTAATGACATCACTACACGGACACCATGCATATCATTTAGTTGATATAAGCCCCTGACCTCTTACAGGTTCTATTAGTGCCATAATACTAACAACAGGTCTAGTAAAATGATTCCACCAATTTAATTTAGATCTCTTGGTTTTAGGAATTTTAGCTACTATTTTTACTATAATTCAATGATGACGAGATATCACCCGAGAAGCAACATACCAAGGTCTTCACACAAATGCTGTTTCTAAAGGCCTACGGTGAGGTATAATCTTATTTATTGCCTCAGAAGTACTATTTTTCTTTTCTTTTTTTTGAGCTTTTTTTCATAGTAGTCTTTCTCCTAATATTGAAGTCGGGAATTGCTGACCACCTACTAGAATCCAGCCTTTTAACCCATTCCAAATTCCTCTATTAAATACCGCTATTCTTCTAGCCTCAGGGGCCACCGTAACATGAGCTCATCACGCACTTATAGAAGCTAATCATTCTCAGGCTATTCAAGGGTTAGCCATTACGATCGGTTTAGGATTTTATTTCACTGCTCTTCAAGCTTTAGAATATTATGAGGCACCTTTTACTATTTCAGACTCAGTATACGGCTCTACTTTTTTTGTGGCTACAGGATTCCATGGCCTACACGTTATTATTGGCTCATCTTTTTTATCAATTTGTTTATACCGAATGTATAAATGCCATTTTTCTTCTAACCATCATTTTGGATTTGAAGCAGCTGCTTGATACTGACATTTTGTAGATGTTGTTTGGCTTTTCCTTTACGCTTCTATTTACTGATGAGGAGGATACCTTCTTAGTACAAGAGTATGTCTGGCTTCCAACCAGAAGGTCTAAGTATAGCTTAGAGTAGGTAGTGATTATTATTTTATCTTGCCTCTTTGTTACTTTAATTTTAAGAAGTGTAGTAATATTATTAGCTTCTTTGTTAGCAAAAAAAACTATTACAGATCGGGAAAAAAACTCACCTTTTGAGTGCGGGTTTGACCCGAAAGGGTCCGCCCGCCTTCCTTTTTCTCTTCGATTTTTCTTGATTGCTGTAATTTTTCTAATTTTTGATGTAGAAATCACGTTATTACTACCCTTAGCTATAATTATCAACTTTTCTAACATTTTTACTTGGACCGTCACAGGCGCTATTTTTATCTTTATTTTACTCTTAGGCCTTTACCACGAATGGAATCAGGGAGCCTTGGAGTGAGCGAATTGGAGTTATAGTCAACAATGACATTTGATTTGCAATTAAAAAGTGCCTTTAGGGGCTAACTTCAAAGTAAAAAGCGAAATATTGCACTCAGTTTCGGCCTGAGCTTTGGTGTTTAATCACCTTTACTTGTTGGTTAAAGCCAAATAGAGGCGTGTCACTGTTAATGACAAAAATGGAACATATTCCTAACCAAGGGAGTAAGATGATCAAGAAGAAGCTGCTAACTTCTATCTTAAGCGGTTAAAATCCGTTTGTACTCCTGTTATTATGGTGTAAATACACGTTGCATTTTCACTGCAAAGCTAGAAGTTTTAATCTTCTTAAAAACGACGCACTAAAATTGGGATATACTTACAAGCAATTACTGCTTCCTTTGTAGCTTCAACACAACGCTCTTTATAAGCTATATAAGTTTCTACACATTAATAAAGAAAAGTACCACTAACCATAATAAAAATCTTAGTATATAAACTTTTAATCTATTATCTTGCAAAATCTGTAGTCCTTTAGAACTTCTACTAATTGCAAAATATACTCCTTGACCCCCATAGTATTCTGACCACCCCATATCTCCTACTCCTTGGTATTTTGTTCCACTTTTTAAAAATATATTACTAACCCCTAAAGTAGATAAAAAAGGTATAAATCACATAGAACCAGAAAAAACAGTTATTTTATAGACAGATAAAGAGTTTAGTCCGTATCTTACTGCTCCCATATTCAATAAATAACCGATTAGCCCCCCTAAAACTCTAACTCTAAGAGCAAGGGTTTTAAAACTTAACGTTATACAAATTATATAAGGCTGAGGAAAAATAAGCCAAGATAAAAAAGCGCCCCCAAAAATAGCCCCACACCCCAACCCAAATATTGGGGTTACTATAATTTTTGCTTCACCTCCTACATTAAAAAGACTACCTAAATTAAAATCTCCTCTTAACCTGTAATAAATTAACCGTAAAGTATAGCATACAGTAAGCCCTGTAGCTAGAAAATATAATAAAAAAGATACAAAATTAATACTAGATATAAACGCAACTTCTAACACTATATCTTTAGAGTAAAATCCAGCTAAAAAAGGTGCTCCACATAGAGCTAAATTAGCTAGATTTATAAAGATACCAACTAAAGGCATCTGATAAATTAATCCCCCTATTGCCCGAATATCTTGGAATTCTTTCACTCTGTGAATAATAGTTCCCGCACATATAAACAAAAGGGCTTTAAATAGAGCGTGTCTTAAAAGGTGGAAAAAAGCTAAATCTCTAAACCCCAAAGCTAGGATTCTTACTATAACTCCTAATTGTCTTAAAGTAGATAAAGCAATAATTTTTTTCAAGTCGTACTCAAAATTAGCCCCCAAGCCTGCCATAAACATAGTTAGACCTGATAATAAAAGCAACACTCTCTGGGCCAGTGTTCTTTCAAGTGCAGGTCTAAAACGAATTAATAAATAAACACCTGCCGTTACTAATGTAGAAGAATGAACTAATGCCGATACCGGAGTAGGGGCGGCTATCGCTGCTGGCAGCCAAGCTGAGAATGGGATTTGAGCTCTTTTAGTTATTGCCGCCAACACTACTAAACCACTTAAAATTTCTTTATTAGACCCACTTCTTATTTCTCTAACATAAAATAAAAAATTCCATCCTCCCTGGATGAATATTATTGAAATTCTTAATAAAATAGCGACATCTCCAACCCGGTTAGAGAGAGCGGTTAATATCCCAGCCCCTCTTGACTTTTCATTCTGGTAGTAAATTACTAACGCGTAAGATACTAACCCTAGGCCGTCCCATCCTAACAGAATTCTAATTAAATTAGGACTAATAATTAAAAACCACATTGATATTACAAAAGCCAGCACTAAATATATAAAACGATTTATATTTTCATCTCCTGATATATACTCTCCTCTATAGTATAACACTATAGAAGAAATAAATGAAACAAATCCTAAAAATATTAAAGACATTCAATCTAGAATTAATGTTATAGAAATACAACAAGAATTAATATTTACTAATTCTCACTCAATAAAATAACATTTTCCAGTTTTTAGACATGCTAGTGAGTAAAACACCCCTGTAACAGAGCAAATTCCCAGAAAAACTATTCTAGACCGATACATAAAAACTTTTCATAACACGGTTTAAAATGAAAACTCATATCTTAGGCGCCACAAACCAACGTTTTATTTAAACTATTTAAACTTATAAAAGAATTATACATATCTCTCTTTTTAAAATTAAAATATTTAAAGGTAATCAATGTAATACTAATACTAAATATTCACGTACTTTTCCTGAGCAACAAGAGAATAAAGCAGAATAATATTTACCATGCTGACTCAACGAATATATATATAAAGTGTAAGCTGCTCTAAAAAAAGAAAGTAGGGCAATAAATAGTATTCTTACTTTTCTTCAAGAAACAACACTTATAATTAGTCTAATTTCACCTAAAAGATTTAGTCTAGGAGGCCCAGCTATGTTACCTACTCTCAGTAAAAATCACCAGAGAGCTATTCTTGGTATAAAATTTATTAAGCCTTTTCTAATAAGCAAGCTTCGTCTTCCCGTGCGCTCGTATACTATATTTCTAAGACAAAATAAACCAGAAGAACATAAGCCATGACCCACTATTACTACGACTGCCCCGTTTACCCCTCACCAACCAAATACTATTAATCCGCACAATACTAATCCTATATGAGCTACAGAAGAATAAGCAATTAAAGATTTTATATCAGTTTGCCGCAAACATATCAGTCTAACAATCACGCCTCCTACCAGACTAATTCTCACTCATAGTCAACACACAATTTTATTTGCCTCCCCAAAAAGAGGTAAAACTCGAATAAGTCCATACCCCCCTAATTTCAGAAGAACTCCGGCTAAAATTATTGACCCGGCTACAGGAGCTTCGACATGTGCTTTGGGCAACCACAGGTGGACAAGAAATATAGGTAATTTAACAATAAACGCAAAGACTGTTGCAAAATATCAAACCAGCAATGTAAACCCTTGCCCGCCCATACACTTTACAACTCCCACGGTTAAGCTTCCTCTTATCTCATACAATATTAACAACGACACCAGCAAAGGAAGGGAAGCGAACAGAGTATAGAACAACATGTACACTCCAGCCTGTATTCGTTCTGGCTGGTAACCTCATCCTAAAATAAGAATTAAAGTTGGAATTAAAGATCTCTCGAACCTAATATAAAAGAGCAAATAATCTCTTGAAGAAAAAGTTAACACTAAAGCTAGTAGTAAAGTAATATTTACTACTAAAAACATAGAAGAATAATTATTAACTTCTAAGATTTTTTGGCTTGCTATTACAACTAAACTAACAATCCAAAATCTCAATAAAATTAAGACATAACTTAATGAGTCAAGGACCATACAAGATCCTATTATAAAGTAATCAAACTCATGAAAACAATATAAACTAAAAAGAAATCTTAATAAAAATAGAGAGCACTGCACCGCTCGTCAAGTATTTAGTAAAGGAATCAATAACACACAAGAAAGTATAACTTTTAGCATTGTAACACTCTAAATCTTCCAAAACGGTCATTTCCGTGCGTCCGCACCACAGACACCAATAATGCTAAACCTAGGGCTCCTTCGCAGGCAGCTAAAGTTAAAAAAAATAATAAAAAATAAGTTTCATTGCCTAGCCCTCCTAGACAAACACTTATAAACCAAAAAATGTTTAATATTATGTATTCTAGACTTAGCAAAGTACTTAATAAATGTTTACGCTTAGAAACAAATACTCATAGACCACAGACTACTCTAATTAAAGGTAACATATAGTATAAACCAAGGATTGTCATTAGCTTTAATAGTTTAAATAAAACGCTTGGTCCTGTAAACCAGAATTGAAGTAATTAGTTTCTAGAGCATCAGAGAAAAGAGTTTCCTCCTATCATCAGTCCCCAAAACTAATATTTATCTTAAACTATTCTCTGCATTTCTTTAATTATTATTATATCACCTATTATTATTACTTTTTCTGTTATATTCACCCGCCTTTTACACCCTTTAGCGATGGGCCTCATACTACTAGCCCAGACTATAATTGTGTGTGTCACTGCAGGACTTTCATTAAATTCTTTTTGGTTTTCTTATATTTTATTTTTAATCTTTCTAGGGGCTATGTTAGTTTTGTTTATATATGTTGCTTCTCTTGCTTCAAACGAATCTTTTTCATTTTCTATCTCTACAATAACTTTTATTCTTATAATTTTTATGATATCTTTTTTATTAGTTCTACTAGATCCTATTTCAACTAACATTTCTATTTATATTTCTCAATCTACTTTATCATCTTCTTTTTTACTTTCTACTCCGGCTTTATTAGCAGCCATTTATAATAAAAGATCAATAATATTAACTTTATTTATTATTCTTTATCTCTTACTAACTTTAATTGCAGTAGTAAAAGTAACTAACACTTTTTTTGGCCCTTTACGCCTATCTTCATAATGACAACACCTATACGAAAAACACACCCCTTATTTAAAATTGCAAACGGAGCTTTAGTGGATTTACCAGCCCCAACAAATATTTCAACACTCTGAAACTTTGGATCTTTATTAGGTCTTTGTTTGATTGTACAAATCGCTACTGGTTTATTTCTTGCTATGCACTATACAGCCCATATTGACTTAGCGTTTTCAAGAGTAGCTCACATTTGTCGAGATGTAAATTATGGATGACTTCTTCGAACTTTACACGCCAACGGAGCTTCTTTCTTTTTTGTCTGTTTGTATATACACACGGGCCGCGGCATTTACTACGGCTCTTTTTTGTACCTACACGCCTGGTCAGTAGGAGTTGTTATTTTATTGTTAACTATAGCAACAGCATTTCTGGGGTATGTTTTACCTTGAGGTCAAATATCATTCTGGGGAGCTACTGTAATTACTAATTTAGCTTCAGCTATCCCTTATATCGGAACAGAATTGGTTCAATGGGTTTGGGGAGGATTTGCTGTCGATAATGCTACCCTGACTCGATTTTTTACTTTTCACTTTTTGTTTCCGTTTGTAGTAGCAGCAGCTACTCTAATTCATATTCTGTTTATTCACCAAACAGGATCTAATAACCCCCTAGGTATTGTCAGTAACGTCGATAAAATTCCATTCCACCCTTACTTTACTTTCAAAGATGTAACAGGATTTGTAGTAATGTTAGCTGCTTTAATTATTTTAACACTGTCAAACCCGTATCTACTGGGAGATCCCGACAATTTTATTCCTGCTAACCCCTTAGTAACCCCACCTCATATTCAACCAGAATGATATTTTTTGTTTGCTTATGCTATTTTACGTTCTATTCCTAACAAACTAGGAGGAGTAATTGCTTTGGTTATATCTATTTTAATTTTATTAATTTTGCCGTTTACTCATGCAGCTAAATTTCGAAGACTTACTTTTTACCCATTAAATCAAATTATATTTTGATCTTTAGTGTCAATTGTCTTATTATTAACTTGAATTGGTGCCCGACCAGTAGAAGAACCTTATATTATTACTGGCCAGATTTTGACCGTGTTATATTTCTCGTTTTATATTATTAATCCTTTAACCCTTATATGATGAGATAAGCTTCTTGACTAGTTACTTGGCTGACAGGAAAGCTCGTGTTTTGAAAGCTCGTTATAGAGGTTCGAATCCTCTAGTAACTTAATACTTAAAAAAGTACTTTAAAGAACCAAAACAAAACATAATCTTTTTACCCCTATAAAAAATGACAGATAATTAAGGGCTACTGGTAAAAATCTTTTCCAAGCTAAATATATTAATTTATCATAACGAAACCGAGGAAGGGTACCACGAACCCATACAAAACAGAATGCTACTAAAACTATCTTAACATAATATAAAACTCTCAGTAAATTTCCTCCCAAAAAGATTAGAGAAAATAACATTCTTATAAACAAAATACTAGCATATTCTGCTATGAAAATGAGAGCAAACCCTCCTCTCCTATACTCAGTATTAAAACCGGACACCAACTCAGATTCTCCTTCTGCAAAATCAAAAGGGGTTCGATTAGTCTCTGCTAAACAAGATCCGAATCATACTAAAGCCAGAGGAAATGTAAACCATAATAACCACACATCACGCTGATATAAGCTAAATAATTCTAAATTAAACCCTCCTACTAAAAAAATAAATGATAATAAAATTAAAGCAAGTCTAACCTCATAAGAAATTGTTTGAGCCACTGCCCGCAATCTACCTAATAAAGCATATTTGGAGTTAGACGCTCAACCAGCTCTTATGGTAGTATACACTCCTAACCTAGTACAACACAAGAAGAATAAACTTCCCATTCTAAAGTTTATCAATCCTAGTTCATATGGTATAACTAGCCATACAACTAAAGATACAAATAGTCTAAACACCGGAGATAAGTAATACGGCAAGAAATTAGATATAACTGGCAATCTTTGCTCCTTAGTAAATAGTTTTACAGCATCAGAGAAAGGCTGGAGTAGCCCTATAAATCCAACTTTGTTAGGCCCCTTACGGATTTGAATGTATCCTAAAATTTTTCGCTCTAATAAAGTTACAAAAGCTACAGCTACTAATACGCAAATCACTAATACTAAATAATTGATAATTATTACTATCATCATGTGTTACTTACGAGATTTATACTCGCATGATTAGATCCTAAGTCCAATGCATAACTCTGCCAAAGTAACTGATTAATATTGTTCCTTTTTTTCAAATTATTTGAGCTATCTAATCCTTTCGTACTAAGATAACTTTTTAAATTTCGAGAGATAGAAACCAACCTGGCTTACGCCGGTCTGAACTCAAATCATGTAAGGAATTAAAGGTCGAACAGACCTTCCTTTATAACTGCTACACTACAAGGATCCCTTAATTCAACATCGAGGTCGCAACCCTTTTTGTCGATATGGACTCTCAAAAAAGATTACGCTGTTATCCCTAAAGTAACTTAAACTTTTAATCCTTATTAAGGGATCAATTTTCAATCAACTAATACTGTAATATTTTAAAAGAACAGTTACTAAATTATATTCTCGTCGCCCCAACGAAACAAATAATTTTTAAGTTAGTTTACACTTATAATTTTTAACTAAAAAAAGGGTTTGTAAAGCTTTATAGGGTCTTATCGTCCCCCCGATTTATTTAAGCCTTTTCACTTAAAGGTTAAATTCAAGAATTTTAACTGAGACAGCTTATTTTTTGTCCAACCGTTCATTCTAGCCTTCAATTAAAAGACTAATGATTATGCTACCTTCGCACGGTCAAAGTACCGCGGCCCTTTAAGAACTTTTAACTCAGTGGGCAGGCCAGACTCTATATTTTAACTCATACAGACATGTTTTTGATAAACAGGCAAAAATATTGTTTGCCGAGTTCCTTAGTTAAATATTTTTTAAGTTATAATTTTTTTTGTTTATTTTATTTTACTAAACTTTCACAACATTTTCTACTAATAAAATCATTATAACTTTTTATAGTTATGTTTATAAAATTTGTTAACTACTAAAACCGAAGTAATTAATAAAAATAATTTTACTTATTATGTTAGCTAGAACGCTTTAACAATTTTGCTGCTTTTAAGCCTAATTACATAATTAATTTTTATTTTTTTTACAGTTTTTAAAACTAGAAGCTTTCCCTCCAATTTTTTGTTATTATCATCAGTACTTGACAATACCTAAATTTAATTTAATTCGTTAAAAACCAGATAATAAAGGAACGTTTAGCATTTCACTACTAACATAAACTTTAAAATTTCTTTGAAACGAAAACTTTATTTTAAGTTAGCTCTCCTTCTTTCGGGAAATTTAAAATATTTAATTAATTTTGATTTTCCCTGATACACAAGGTACAATTTTTTATAGTTACTGTTAATCAATTTAATTTTCATTTATTTCATCGTTCCTTTACAGTACTTTACGCTATAGTTTAAAATACCTTTTAACTTTAAATAACTAAGATTTATTTATTTTTTAAAAATATTTTTAATATTTCAATTTACATTGAACAAAATGTTTTACATAAACAAGATTTCTTTCAAAGTACATTGATTTGCACAATAATCTTCTCAACGTAAGTGAGATGCTTAACTAATTAAGCTTTACTTTGAATTTCTAAGTACACCTTCCGGTACACTTACTATGTTACGACTTATCTCGCTTTATTAACGAGAGCGACGGGCAATGTGTACATAGTTTAGAGCTATAATCAAAAAACCTTATTAAATATTTATTTACTTTTAAATCCTCCTTTACTAAAAGAGTTCTCTTTTAGATCCGTATAAACAAATTTATTGTAACCCATCTCTTCTTTATTATTAGCTGCACCTTGATCTAATATATTAGCAACTGCTTTTTCAATAACTAGAAATTCTAGTGAAGTTATCTAATAATAACGGTATACAAACTGACTGTACAAAATAAAGTAAGATATTTCGTGTTTTATCGATTACAGGACAGGTTCCTCTAACTAGACTAAACTACCGCCAAATTCTTTGAGTTTCGAGCTAATAACTTTTTAATACCCAGGTACTTTATTTTTAAAAAAGTGTAACAGGGTATCTAATCCTGGTTCATTTCTTAACCTTAACGACTTCAGTTGACATTATATTGAGCAATTTTTTATACATTAAAAGATTGATTCTACCCTTTATTAATACAAATAATTGCTTAAATAGTATTACCACTTAAGCATTTTTAACCAATTTTCTTTTATTTTACCCCCTAGTGTAACCGCGGCTGCTGGCACAATTTTGGCCGGGTACAATTCGACATCATCGGGTCTAACTTTAATTTATTACACCAGTACTAGATGCTGCGACTTTATACGATATAAAAAAATTTTTTACTATTTATTATAAATATTTAATTTAGTTTAATTATAGTCCCACCAAATGTTTACATGCATCTTTAAGCCGATAACAAAAGCCTTAAGCCAGAATAAAACTTTAAATGCGAATAAAAACAAATTAATTTTGCCCTGTGACTTTATTTTTTTTTATTATTTTTTTTTGTAAAAATCTATTAACATATTTTATATAATAAAATTAATGGCACCCAATCAAGAATCATATCCCCCCCTTTCTTCTATCTTCTTCTTCTATTTTCAATTAATTATTTAAATCATATTTATAATAAAAACAAATATAGCTACTACTTTTAGAATAATTTATAAACAAACTTAAATCGAATACTCCATTATTTCACTATATTTTGATAAATCTAAAAAGTCCATTCTCAATTATCACTCTTTAATAAACATATATACATTTATTTAATTTTAAATAGATCTATGTCAAATTAATTAAACAGTTTATTTGTTATAATTTAAAAATTAATTAAATGATTATATAATAATAGATTTATTTTAGCATTAAAATTACTTTTATAAATATAGAAATAAATTATATATTTAATTAATTAATTAATATTCTAATATTGCATTTAACGTTATATATTATTTTACATATATATTGTTAATATGTATGATTTTTTTTATTTTTAAAGATTTAATTATAGTGTAGTTAAAGTTGTGTTTCTTTGATCTATACATAAATAGTGTAAATATTTATGGTTAGCTTTATTATATGTTATTATATGTGTATACACGTTATATAAATGCTTTATTAACTTATATCTAAACATTTATTTTAATTTACCTTTAATTAAATAAAAGTAAAGCTTTTTATCATAAGACTAGTTATTCACTTGAGGTGATAACTAGTCTTATCTCATAAAAAACTTTACTTTTTATAAAGCTAATTAATTATAAATATTTAATATGGTATAACATATAAATGTTTTATAATTTAAATATTTAATTAAAATCAAATAAATTAATTATATACGTAACTACAGTTTTTTAAAATAAACACTCTTAATGTAAATTATTTAATTTTTATTCTTAATTTAGTGCTTGTTTTAATATGGAAGTAATTATTTAATTAAATATTTAAAATTTTAGTAAAGTAAGATGCCTGATAAAAGGGCTATCTTGATAGGATAGATCATGTAAGAAAAATCTTACTCTTGCTACTTTCTTCTTCAAACATTTACACCCAATGGAATTACACCATTTCATTAAAAATCAAAATTTTACGTGCCTTTACACCAGGATGTACATTAAATTCAATCAACTTCTAGCTTTATCTTTTTACCAAAAAGATAAGCTAAGTAAGCTCCTGGGCTCATACCCCATTAATGAGGGTAAACTCCCTCTCTTTTTAATTATTTCTTCTTCAATTTTATTTTTTTCTACCCTTCTTTTAGGAATAACCTTAGCAGTTTCTTCTTCTTCATGATTTGGTGCTTGAATCGGATTAGAACTAAATCTTTTATCTTTCATTCCTATTATCTCTCACAAAGATAGACAATATGCTTCTGAAGCCGCCCTTAAATATTTTTTAATCCAAGCCTTAGGATCATCAATCATTGTAATAGCAGCTCCTATATTTATAACCAGCCAACTCCAAGCAAATATTTTAATTTGCTTAGCTTTACTACTAAAAGCAGGCGCAGCTCCCTTTCACTTCTGATTCCCCACAGTAATAGAAGGACTTAAGTGACCACAACTAATTTTACTAATAACTGCCCAAAAAGTAGCCCCAATGTCTCTTTTATCCTACCTAGATTTTTCTTTTATCTACCCTATTCTAACTAGATCTATTGCTTTATCTGCTTTAGTAGGAGCAGCAGGAGGAATCAATCAGACCTTGTTACGGAAAATTTTAGCATATTCCTCTATCAATCATATAGCATGAATAATTTCAGCTATAATTATTAGAGAAAACAGATGGTTAATATACTTTTTATTCTACTGTATTATTTCTTCTTCAATTGCCCTTTTATTTTATTTCCAGCAAGCTTATCATATCTCCCATGTTTTTAATCAAACCGGGTCTTCTCCTTTTATTAAACCACTAGTCTTCTTATCTCTTCTTTCACTAGGGGGTTTACCCCCTTTCACCGGCTTTATTCCTAAATGATTAATTATTCAAGAACTAGCTTCTGCTGGCATGTTTATTATTCTAGCTATTCTTCTTTCTTCTGCTCTTTTAACTCTCTATTACTACTTGCGAGTTTCTATCCCCGCTTTTTTAATTTCTAGCCCTTCCACTAAATGAGTGTCTAAAATACACCCCCAGACTAGATACACTTTTTTATTTTTATTCACGAATTTTTTGGGGTTATTTTTTCCGTCGCTAGTTATTATAATCACTTAAGGCTTTAAGTTATCCAAACTTGTAGCCTTCAAAGCTACCAAAAAGAGTAAAATCTCTTAAGTCTTATAAGCCTCGGCGCTAAGCGCATCTTCAGAATTGCAGTCTGATATTTTTTCCACTACAAGGCCGTAATAAAAGGATTCAAATCCGTATATAGATTTACAATCTATCGCCTATCACTCAGCCATTTTATC